AATGCATGAAAGTATCCTTGAGAAAGCATAGGATCTTATGAAAAGAATTACAACACACTACTATAAGATGCTCTATTTTTACATAGAAATGTGTTCGCTCAAGAAAGACTCCAGAGGATGTTGATCGTAAATAAGAAGACTGTTTACGAATAAATAGGAATAAATATTCGCATTCATATACATAAGAATTATATAGGAACCAAAGGAATTTTTTCTTTCTTTTTGAAAAGGCGTAAATGAATTTCTTTGAAGTAACGAGACTATTCAAATTATGATATTCGTGGAAAAGAAATCGCAATAAATGCAAAGAAGGAACATCCTTGATCCAGCATTGAAGTACTTGAACCAAGATTTCCAGATGTATGGGATGAGGTATTAGTAGATCTGACACATAATTCAAATGTAAAAATTTGTCCTCTAAAAAGGGAAATATTGAATGAATAGATCGTAAATTCTGATATTTTAGTATTTTTTTTTCTTCAGAAGATTCAGAAAAAGATACTAATTGCGACGAGAATGGAATTTCCAGAATGACTCCAAAACCTTCTGATACCATTTGAGAATAAAAATGAGAAGAAAAAAAATTCTTGTACTCCCAAAATTCTTTTTTGTTAGAATCATTAAACGAAGAAATCAAAAAATTCTGTTGATACATTTGAGTAATTAAACGTTTCACAAGTACTAAACTAGATTTATTGTCATAACCAATAATTTCCACGGGTTCGTAAAAAATCAAACTATTGAAGTTATGATCATGAGCAAGTGAGTAAATATACTCCTGAAAGAGTAGCGGATATAGGAAGTTTTGTTGCCGAAATCCATCTTTTTTTAATTTAAATATCCTTAAAATTTTTCCATTTACGTACATTTATACTGATGAAAACAAAAAAGGGAGTCGCTTCTTGTGTTATTGTTATTAAATGATAACATAGTGCAATATGGTCAGAACGGCGTATGTGTATTGTATATTATACGTAGTATATTCTTTATACTTTTATACTATACTAGAACTATAAATAACACTGTAGTATATTAGTGTATTATTAGTGTATACAGTAATATACAGTATTACACTACAGTAATACAATTACATTACATTACATTTTTTTTTAGATATCCTTTATTATAAAATTATATACTTTATTATTATTATATATTCGAATTTATTCTAATTTAATTATATATTTATATTATACTAATTTATTCTAATTTAATTATATATTTATATTTAATTATATATTTATATTATATATTATATTATTTATATTATATTATTTATATATTTATTATATTTAATTATATTTATATTTTATATATTTTAAGATATCTTTTATATTTATATTATATTATTTTTATATTATATTATTATATTATTTTTATATTATATTATTATATAATATATATAATATTATATTATATAATATTATATAATTAATAATTATATGTATATATACATATTTATTAAATATTTATTATATATACATACTGTTATATTTATATTGATTATTGATTGTGATGTAAATAACGTAATGGTAAAAAGATTATATAGATTATATAAAAGTTAAGAACAAATAAAGAATATATACCCCGGAGACAGAGAGCCCAATCAACAGATCTTTTTTCTTTCCCTTTATATACAATCGGATTTATTGTTAATATAACTAGAATAACAATAAAAGAAATAAAGAAAATCGAAAATAACAAGAAGAAAAATAAGGAAAAGGTATAAAATCTTTTATTTTCGCAACCCGATCGCTCTTTTGACCTTGGAATAAATTTTTTTTATCAGTATACTATTTCTTAGTACACATCTGTCTTAAATTTAAAATAAAGAATAATTAGGATTCAAGAAAAAAAAAGAATCAATGGTCCACTCACAATTAACAAGAGAACCTTTTCCCGCATCAGGCACTAATCTATTTTTAACGTCTAATTAGATCGGATCTTCATTCAAATTAATTCAAATTAAGAAGATAAGCTCGTTACTTTTTCGTCTTACTCGAATTGGAGCCATAAGGCTCTATCCATTTATTCAATAGACCCAACTATAATTCTTATGTTATATTATGAGTATTAAATTTTTTTATGATTATTTTATTTATTAAAATTATATTTCATATTTAACGACATGCTCTTTTTTCCATTCATTACCTTTCAGGATCAGTCGCGTTCTTATAAACTCTACCAATAGTCTTGACGAATTCCTTCCTTCATCCAAATGTGTAAAAGATCATAGTCGCACTTAAAAGCCGAGTACTCTACCGTTGAGTTAGCAACCCGGATCTATATGATGTGTAGATATGATCAAAATAAAAAATAAATAAATAAAATAAAAATCAATGGAATTGAACTGCACAACTACATCAAAACATGGAACTAGGAAGAAAACAAATCTAAACAACAAAATATCAATAGGATCCGGTTCAAAAAACAAGAGATTCAAAATAGAATTGGCAAATTGACAAACCACAAAAATTTTTCCAATTTTTTATTTAGTTAAAATCCATTTTGTATAAAGTCTAAAATACGGAAGAGGAAATCCAGCAAACCCATCCATTTTCATAAAATGAAGGAAAATGCTAATAGGGAGTGGAGATAAAAAGATCTATTTATCTACGAGATAATTATATCTGTTCGATACGCCATTGTCAATATGAATGGACTTTTTATAAAAAAAAAATATTAATATTTTAATATTTAATAAATTCAATATTTAATAAATTGAATATTTAATTAAATAAAAAAAATCGAAATATTAATATTTTAATATTAATATAATAATTTTAATATTAATATAAAATATTAATATAATAATAAAATAATAATAAATATAATAAAATATAATATAATTAATAATTAAATATAATATTGTATTGGATATTATTAGATATTGGATTAGCACAACACAAATGATAAATAAGAGATTTGAGCGTAAAAAATAAGGTAGATATAAAATATAGAAAACAAAATAAAAATATCAGGTTTCCTTAATCAAAAAATAAATAAAAATAAATAAAGGTACAATACAAATACAAGAAGAAAGATTACCCCCCCCCAACAGGGGGGGGGGTTCCACAACAAGAAAAAAAGAAATAAAATAAACTAAATTAAGTAAGAATAAGATAAGATAGAACAAGAAAAGAACAAACTTTGAATAAAGAATTACACAAGGATAGGTACTAAGGATAGGTACTAGCTTTTTCTATTCATGACTTTTATTCTGATCAAAATAAACTCGAAATTCTTTATTTAAAGAGTTCTGCCTTCCTTAAAATATTATGAACAGTTCCTGTGGGTTGAGCACCCTTTTCAAGGAAATATAGAATAGCAGGAACATTTAAATAAGTTTGATTATTTATCGGATCATAAAAACCCACTTTTCGAAGATCTCTTCCTTCTCTTCGGGATCGAACATCAATTGCAACGATTCGATAGATGGCTCATTGGGATAGATGTAGATAAAGGATGCCCCCCCTAGAAACGTATAGGAGGTTTTCGCCTCATACGGCTCAAGAAAAGATGATTCGAAATTCTATAATTCTATTCTATATACTATATATTCTATAATTATACTATTTATACTATTTATACTATATTAATTTATACTATATTATACTATATTATATCTTTACAGAAAAAAAAATCTCAGTCGTACTCCTAACTCAAGTTGGATAGTTTTAAAAGAGTTCGAAAGGAAATCTTTCGAATTTATTGAGCTGTCTCTAACTTCTTTTTTTGTCTCCTTTAGGATCTATTTTTTTTTTTGCTCATTCTGATCCAATTGTTGAGACAAGTGAAAATAGTATTTACTTGTTCCGGAATTCGTTGTCTTTGCTTTACGATTTGTGAAATCTTTGGGTTTAGACATTACTTTGGTGATCCTTACTCCTTTTCAAAAAGGCAGCAACATACCTTTTGTTTTTTATATGGAAAAAAGAACAATCATACGAAAGATTGATTTCTTTGTGATACACTTTTGATCAAAACAGTTTTAAAATTTCGAAAAATTTGACTTTTTTTTTTTTATTTCAAACTTGTTAAAATTTGAACCTCTCCATTTATATATTCTATTGATGATCTATTTACTAATGATCTATTTACAAAGTTGGTCTAACTTATTGATTGTCACTAACCCTAGATTATTCTCCCGATAAATAAATCAATCGTTTTTACTCGAGCTCCACCATATGCTATACCATTAGTCTTTTTATTTACCAACCTAAGGCAAATGAAATTAGGTTCCTAGCAGGACAAACTATGTCGAGACAAGAGCATCTTCATTCCTATAGAAAATGATGGATGGCAAAATCCACAGCCAATCATGTCCTTCAAGTCGCACGTTGCTTTCTACCACATCGTTTCAAACGAAGTTTTACCATAACATCCCTCTCCCTTGATTTTGAAGCGTATGCAATTGATTCAATATGGAATCATGAATAGTCATTGGCTGAACCGATATATAATAATTCACACTTACCTATCCATAGATAGGTAAGTTTTTGTCCGAAAAGGATTTCACTTAAATTAACCCCATATTTTATCATATGAAGAAAATCACATGAAAAAAAATCTTTTATTTTTACTTTTATTCAAATGAAAAAGAAATCCCCATGAATGGCTAAAGATTTTCAGCTACTTAAACTAGTTATAAAAACTATAACTATAGTAACTTTATACTAAACTAAATATTTCATTTCAATATTCAATAAAAAATATTAAATTAAATATTATATTATTAAATATTTTAATATTTTTTTTTAATATTTTTTGAATGAAAAGAAAGATATGATTCTAAGAATCATTATTAAATTTAAGAATAAAGGATTGGATCACATTGTATCCAACGTTAAACAGAAAAATTTTTAATTCCTTAATTTGAATTTCAATTCTATTTAAATAGAGAAGAATCCCTCGTTTATGATAAATAACGACCTGGGACGGAAGGATTCGAACCTCCGAGTAACGGGACCAAAACCCGTTGCCTTACCGCTTGGCCACGCCCCATTTTTCTTTTTTTTCTAAGAAAACCTAAGCCCAATATTGATTATTCGTCAATAACCAACCAAAATAAATATAGGACATGTTGTCCCTAGGATTCAACACATGTAGATATAGAATAAAAAAGATTCATTGATCATTACATAAAATTCAATTAAGATATTGTATGAAAGTCGAATTCCTTATATTCTAAGTATTTTAATTTAACTTGATTGTAGAATGTAAGGAAGTATTTTTGATTGAGGAGAGGTAAAAGAAAAAGAAGAATTTTTTTTATCTTTTATCCACCTTTTTTATTTTTATCTCATAAAAACAACTCAATCAAATCTGATAATTTATTATCATTTCAATTTCATTTTAAAGAACAAGAAAAAAATGTTTGTTATGTTTAATACTTTTAGTTTAATCTGTATCTGTCTTAATTCTAACCTTTATTCGAGTAGTTTTTTCTTCGCCAAATTACCCGAGGCTTATGCCTTTTTCAATCCAATCGTAGACGTTATGCCAGTTATCCCTGTACTCTTTTTTCTCTTAGCCTTTGTTTGGCAAGCTGCCGTAAGTTTTCGATAAAAAATGAATCTCTATTCAATTTATATTCGTGATTTCTTCGATAAAAAAAGATGATATTTTGATTAAAAAAATAAATAAGATCGGATAAGTCTGACATTAGGAACCCTCGATTAAAAAAGCTAAATTCTGGTATTTTATATTGTATATTGATATATTGAATTTCATTTTAAATTTTAATAAGGGAGCGATGATTTTTGATCAGCTTATGTCGTAAAATAGGTGATCTATTTCCTTTTTAAAATAAATGATATTATTTATCTTGGAGATTGTGTAATGCTTACTCTTAAACTCTTCGTTTACACAGTAGTAATATTCTTTGTTTCTCTCTTCATCTTCGGATTCTTATCTAATGATCCGGGGCGTAATCCTGGGCGCGAGGAATAAAAAAAGAGATGAGATTCGTTTTTCGTTTTTCATAGGTAAATCTATCAATAAATGGAATAGATACTAGATAAAGAAAGATAAAATTTTCATAAAAATAAAAGAAAATTAATAATAAAAAATTCTTCAAAATTATAAAAATTCAAGTGATCAGGTGGGTCGGAGAGAGGGGGATTCGAACCCCCGGTGCGAAAAATTCGTACAACGGATTAGCAATCCGACGCTTTAGTCCACTCAGCCACCTCTCCCCATTCAAAAATTAAAGTTTATCGTGTGATGTGACACGTGAAGCCAAGATTGAGAAAAATTTTTATTTTCCTTCTTTTTTATTAATTATAAGATTAAGTAATCTAAAAAAAAAAGTAATGTAATCATTAATGTAATCATTGTAATATATGTGTAATATATGTAATTGTAATATATATATATATATAAATATAAAATTATATAAATATAAAATATATAAATATAATATAAGAATATAATATATAATAAGAATAAGAATATATACTTCACTTCTTTCATTTTAAATGAAATTCGAACAATAACAATAGATAAAAATAGAATAACTAAAATATAGAAAAAGTGTAATAAAAACACATAAAAAAATGGATAAAGTGTCAGATATCCACGAATTTGATCAGTAATTAAATTTTTATAATGAGTCGAAACAGATTTCTACATATAGAAAGAATACTTTATTTCTTATTTCTTTGATTTTTTACAAAGGGTTCGTTTACCCGGCCTGGTTAAGTACTGGCCGGGCCAGTACTTCTTTTGTTCCAACGAACAAAACAATTTTTTTTTTATATTAAATCAAAATTCTTATCGAAACAAGAAGAGATATTTTGATTCCCATTATTAGTTATTAGAAATAGTGTTAGATTCTAATATATGGATTTATATAGATTATCTTATAAATTCTCTAAATTATCTATAATCCAGTAAATTATCTTAAATTCTCTAATCTTAAATTCTCTATAATCTAGATTAATATATAATATATATTAATATTATTAATTTATATTTAATTTCTATTTATTAATATTATTAATATTTATACTATATATATTTATATTCTATATATTATATATATTCTAATTATATATTTATATTATATTATATAATTAGAATATTAATATAATATTCTAATTATTAATATAATATTCTAATTATATATTTTTATAATTATATATTTTTATTTTTTATTATATATTTTATATTATTTATATTATATATAATATATACATTAACATTATTATTATTTATATATTTTATATTTTATAATTTTCTATATTTATTATATTTATATTCTATATTCTAAATAGAAAATATTCGAAATATAAAATCTAATTTGATTTTCTTTCAAGCCCGCGTCAGAACAAAATACATGTCAATGCTGGAATTTTAATGATTCTGATGCTATCTTTATCTTGACTGTGTCTCATTACTTTTTTGTCCAAATAGTGTTGGACAAATGGTCCATTCATATCCAATAATGAATATGTAGCGGGTATAGTTTAGTGGTAAAAGTGTGATTCGTTCTATTAA